AGAATTTTTGAGGAAGTATGGGATGGATAAGACTAATTAATTGCTTTTTTATTGAATCCCATCCGAGCGAGATTCAATTACTTGATACAGAATTCAACTATAGATCCAAGAGATTTTATTCTATTTGATGTTTCATCGAATCATGTGATGAATACATGGAACTTTTATCCGGAACTACACTTAACTATCTATCAATTTTCGATTTTCTATCCTTTCCTTATCTCCTGTCTTAGTCTGAGATAGAGAGAGGCATATCTTACTATAATACTATAATAAAATAATACGTGAATTGATGAGTCAAAGTTGAAGAGAGGTGTTTCCTATTTTTAGCGGTACAAATAAGTTCCTGGGGTATTAGAGCATTACCTCATTAGAATATAATGAAGTAAGGGTTGTTCATCAAAGGTGAGTGAAGAGGAAAATAGATAGGAATCGCGAAAGATAGAAAGCTTTGTGGGATTTAGTCACACCATTAGATTCTATTGACAATTCCAAAAAACTGTTCATACTATGAATGAGCATAGTATGGTGGCGATCCGAGCAGGTATGCCCCCATGGTCAAAAGGTGGATGACATTTCCCTTTCACGGAAGTAGTGGGGATTCGATTTCCCCTGGGGGTAGGGTACTATGAGAGGAAGTTGCTCATGGATTATCAATAAGTTTCGAATCGATTCTTCCTGGGTCGATGCCCGAGTGGTTAATGGGGACGGACTGTAAATTCGTTGGCAATTTGTCTACGCTGGTTCAAATCCAGCTCGGCCCAAAAATTCGCCGATCCATCATGAGATTATTTCCAATTTGATTTGTTCTCCCGAAGCATCTGAAACTAGAAAGAAGTAAAAAAAAAAAATAGCTATTATCAATCGATTTGACGCGATTTGACAAACAACCAATAGGATTACTAGCAACCTGTTTCGTTCCCTCTAAAATCAATATTCGCATGGAGATTGATAGTAATATATCACCCCTTTCTCTCTTAGAATACGATGATTCTAGATAGAACTGAACTTGTTTGATTGAATGAAACCGTTCAAAATATGTAGGCCCCACGCCTTATTTATCTGGGATTGTAGTTCAATCGGTCAGAGCACCGCCCTGTCACGGCGGAAGCTGCGGGTTCGAGCCCCGTCAGTCCCGACCTAGAATCTGATGAATCCATCAATTCATCTCTCTATTTTCTGTGAAGAGGGACACGGAGCAGGATCTCCTTCCCGGTGCTGGGTCCTTATTTCTTTTTTGCTTTCCTTTGCCTTTTGGTAATTTCAAGTCATTCAATTTGTACCGTACCGATTGATGGGATGTGGGAGAGACCTATTTAGATTGCTACAATTATTGGTAGCACCCTATTCAATTAAGGATTCCGGGAAATGCCGTACTTGTCTGGGTTTTTCGCTTGCCCCTGATCCATTTTATAGAATAAACATATGTTTTACAGGAGCACAGACACCAATTAGGATTCATATTTTGTTTTTGTACGATACAAAATCAACCCCACTTTCACATAGTTAACCCGGCGGAATGCTTGAAAGGTTCAAAGTACCCCCACTCCCCCTAACTCCGAGTTTCAAGTTTATAGAAAATCAATTTCTAATTGGAAATAATCTATCGCACTCTCAATTCATATTGAATTTTTCATATTATATATCTGTTCTAGGACCGAAAAAGGGGGTATTACTAAAAGAAAGATCAAACAAGGATCTACCAGACTTAGCTTAGTGAGGGAATGGATAATCCTTTTTCTTCCTATTTGAAAGGTCCTATGGAAGAAAGAACAAATTACAAAACAGTCAATTTGTCAAAGTATTGGATCTTTTCTATTGGGATCCGTCCTTATCAAACCTCTTTGTCTTATAAGGAAATTGGGTCATAAAAAACAAAGTTTCGAACGGAATTCCCTCTTTATTTCCATTTCACTTCTACAATATTGATTGGGTTTGTGATCAACGGAAGTGTAAGATAGGTCATATGGTCGTTATATGATTCTATAAAGAAGACGGGGGGGTATAGAAAATAAAAGGAACAAAGAATGAAAAACCAAAGAGGATTCTTGATTGGATCAGGAATTCCATTTTTTATTGCGTATGTATCAAAGATCTTCCTATGTTATACTATTCAATTCTTGATGAAAAATTGATTTGATAGCTGAGATATTGTTATTCATGACATTGATCCAATTTAATACCATCGGGGGGGATTGCATACTATCGAAGTGAGAGACAAAAGATTTAGACTCTCTATGGGATTAGATCCCGAGTTATTATGAAATAAAAAAAAAATGATAAAATCAAATTATGGAAGTAAATATTCTCGCATTTATTGCTACTGCATTGTTCATTCTAATCCCTACGGCTTTTTTACTTATCATTTACGTAAAAACGGTCAGTCAAAAGGATTAATTTGAATCAAGCCCGGCTTCTTAGTCCTTATCAATTGATGGAATAAATGAAAGGAGATTTAAATCTCTAGTCTTAAATGAGCGGACTAGAATCAACAGTTATAGTATATGAAATCCGATAGATAGTATGGTAGAAAGAAATAGATCTATTTCTTTCTACCATACTAAATGTCTATTATTCTATATTCTAGAAAGTGAGACTGATGATTCGGCTGTAGAAATATATATAATATAGGATTCATTTCCTATTGAATATGGATCCATCTATAATATGGATATTCATCCAGGTACATATAAATCAGGTACATAAAAATCACATATGTCTAATGTATATATAAAAAGTCACCCCCAATTCTGACATAATATCCTAAGAATTCGAGTTTTTTGATCCATCCATTTGATTTGTCGTGATTCCAACCAATCCGAGATAACCGAATGTCCGCTTTGACTCTTATGTCTTATATGTCGTGCGTTGCGGCTCTAATTACTCGGTTTCTTATTTTTTCCAATAGGGAGGGACCCAGGGAGCTGTCGAAGAAATCAAATCAATAGAGGAAGGTCTGGGCATATACCGAATAAAATTCTAGAAAAAAAAAAGAAAGCGAGTAATCCCCTTTTTCTCAATCAATCTGACAAAGCAAAATGGACCATTAAGAGATGAGTCAAGCAATTCTATGGGAAATTGTTCAGACAGATTGAGAAAAATCGTAGTAGATTCCAACTATTTCTAACGTGTGAACCATGATATGGACTGAGTCAATAAAGCGTAAATTCAATATGATTTCTCATTTCTAAGAGTCTAAATGCTTGAGCAATAAAGAGGGAAACAAATAAAAAAGGGGGCGGGTTTTTACTCATTGTAATATCCATATCTGATTCTGTTAATAGCTAGTGGCTAGAGTTCATCAAAATAGGAACATGGGATGAATTGAAATATTTCAAATATTTCTTTGATTAAAAAGATATTCTTCATATCTTGCATTTCTAATTTGGAAAAAGGATCTCCTTTTTTTTTATTAATTGAAAAAACGCTTTTGGAGAATGATCTATGAAAGAGACTATTGATAAAGTTCGATTACTCAACTCAATTAGCCGTTACTCTAGAGTCCACTTCTTCCCCATACTACGAGTGAAAGGGAAAATGTAAAGACTACCATTAATGCAGCCCAAGCAAGACTTACTATATCCATATGAATTATGTCCCCTATCTCTATCTCTATAGAATATGAAGATATTCTCCCCTTATTGATCACTAATAATAATCAACTCGATCGATGGCGCAGAGGCAAAAAGGAATTCTAACCGAAGGAAGGTTATTGATGAAGCAATCCAATAAATCTACCCATAACAAGTTCTTATACTGAACTGAATTTGTTTGATTCCCCGTTTCACTATCTAATTCAAGGCTCAGTCAGTATAGACTACACTATTAATGTAAGTCCTCACAGCCTAGTTCTTCTATACCATAATCCTCCTTCGAATCCTCGTCGCAAGGATTGACAGCCTTTTATAAAATAGAAAAGCCCCTATTCTGAAAATTGAATAAGTATTGGCAGTTCTAAGTTCTAGCCCTTTTCCTCTGCTTTTGCTGGGCAAGAATTGGGTCATTTGTCTGCTATCAAGAAAGGCATTTCGAGTTTTTATTGGTCAGGCGACACCCGGATTTGAACTGGGGAAAAGGGATTTGCAGTCCCCCGCCTTACCGCTCGGCCATGCCGCCAAAACGAAAAATATAGGGAGATTGGCATTTTTTACATTTTTTATTGGATTCGATGAATCCCATTCTCCTTATGCCTTTTCTAATAAATCTCAAAACCCTTTTTCTTTTTTTTGTTTTTTATTGAAAGAGAAAACAGAAAAGCCAAATTTTCTTTTCTGTCACAGAAATTCAAAAGAAAGGAAAATTGGAACCATTAACTATAGACTGTGAATTCATGAAAGTTTTGTTTTTTTTTATCTCAAATAGCCTTTCCTTAGTGTCATAAGACAATAAAATTGAGACACAACCCATCAGTGCCAATTATTTTCACTAATTGAATCCTTTTCACTTACAATAATAACAAGAATTATGTGTATATGTCAACCATATAACAAAAATTATTACGCAGATATACCTAATTAGATATCTTATTTATATATGATATTCCTAGAAAGCGATTAAGGGAATGGCCGTGCTTCCGTTCTTCAAAGACTGTCAATCCTTGCGACGAGGATTCGAAGATTGAATCTATTGAATATCCAATAGAAATTAGGATATATAGCGCGGTTGCCAAAGTAAGTAGAATTTGGATAGGCGATTATAGGGATAGCTAAATAGCTGCGTGTTCTTACTAAATACAGTTCCTCTTGCGCACTCCAATTGGATTCCACGAATTCAACTAAGAAACACACCCTATCTCTTCTCTGCGGATCATTTCTGCCTTTATTGCATTCATAGATAGAGCAGGGATCAAAAATCCTGAGTCCATTTACTTTTTTGGTATCCAGCGGGCTCATAATATCATAATAGATAGAAATAGCATCCCTTTTTCTATTCTATTATTACTTTTCTATTCATCTATACAAGATTCCCTAATATAAGTCTAAGTGGCAGAATTTTTTTTTGTTCGGGAATGTTTTATTTTCTCAAGCCATTTCCATTTATTTCTATCTCTTGCAAATTCAAATTTGAGTAGAAAATTCTCTTTCTTTCTTTCTCCGCTCATATTTTAGATATTCCATATATATATGAAGTTGTTTAAAATAAGATTTTATGTGATTCAGTAAACAGAATATCCAGTCCATCATTGCTAGATCGATCCATATGGTTCGATGAAGAATGAGCCAATGAATGGGATTTTTTTGATAAATAGGAAACAAAAGTAAAGATGCTTCGAGATACAAACGAGGGAATGTCCACAGTACCTGGGTTTAGTCAGATACAATTTGAGGGATTTTGTAGGTTCATCAATCAGGGTTTGATGGAAGAATTTGATAAGTTTCCAAAAATTGAGGATAGAGATCAAGAAATGGAATTTCAATTATTTGTGGAAAGATATCAATTGCAAGAGCCTTTAATAAAAGAAATAGATGCTGTGCATGGATCACTCACATATTGTTCGGAATTATATGTACCCGCAGGCTTAAGTTGGAAAACCGGCAAGGATACGCAAGAACAAAACCTATTTATTGGAAACATTCCTCTCATGAATTCCCTGGGAACCTCTATAGTAAATGGAATATACAGAATAGTGATCAATCAAATAGTGCAAAGTCCCGGTATTTATTACCGTTCAAAATTGGACTATACCGGAATTTCGGTCTATACCGCTACCATAATATCAGATTGGGGAGGAAGATCAGAATTAGAGATTGATAGAAAAGCACGGATATGGGCGCGCGTGAGTAGGAAACAAAAAATATCTATTCTAGTCCCATCATCAGCTATGGGTTCGAATCTAAGAGAAATTCTAGAAAATGTTTGCTACCCAGAAATTTTCGTGTCTTTTCCGAATGATAAGGAGAAAAAAAAAATGGGGTCAAAAGAAAATGCTATTTTGGAATTTTATCAACAATTTGCTTGTGTCGGCGGGGACCCAGTATTTTCTGAGTCCTTATGTAAGGAATTACAAAAGAAATTTTTTCAACAAAGATGTGAATTAGGAAGGGTTGGGCGACGAAATATGAACCGGAGATTGAATCTTGATATACCTCAGAACATTACATTTTTGTTACCACGGGATGTATTGGCAGCTGCGGATCACTTGATCGGAATGAAATTTGGAATGGGTACGCTTGACGATATGAATCACTTGAAAAATAAACGTATTCGTTCTGTAGGGGATCTTTTACAGGATCAATTCGGAGTGGCTATGGTTCGTTTAGAATATGCGGTTCGAAAAACTCTAGGTGGAGCAATTAAGCAAAAAAGGATACCAACTCCTCATTATTTGGTAACTTCAACTCTATTAACAACCACTTATGAATCCTTTTTTGGCCTACACCCCCTATCTCAAGTTTTTGATCAAACAAATCCATTGACACAAATAGTTCATGGGCGAAAATTCAGTTATTTGGGTCCTGGGGGGTTGACAGGGCGAACTGCAAGTTTTCGGATACGAGACATCCATCCTAGTAACTATGGGCGTATTTGCCCAATTGATACATCTGAAGGAATCAATGTTGGACTCGTTGGATCCTTAGCAATTCATGCGAGGCTTGGTCATTGGGGATCTTTAGAAAGACCGTTTTATGAAATTTCTGAGAGATCAAAAAAGGGGCGGGTGCTTTATTTATCCCCAAGTCTGGATGAATACTATATGGTAACGTCAGGAAATTCTTTAGCAGTAAATCGTGGTATTACGGAAGAGCAGGGTGTTCCGGCTCGATACCGTCAAGAATTCCTGACTATTGCATGGGAAGAGATTCAGCTTCGAAGCATTTTTCCCTTCCAATATTTTTCTATTGGAGCCTCCCTCATTCCTTTTGTCGAGCACAATGATGCGAATCGGGCTTTAATGAGTTCTAATATGCAACGTCAAGCAGTTCCGCTTTCTCGATCCGAGAAGTGCATTGTTGGAACTGGGTTAGAAGGCCATGTGGCTCTAGATTCGGGGGTTTCCGTTATAGCCGAACACGGGGGAAAGGTCATTTATGCCAATACTGACAAGATCATTTTATCAGGTAATGGAGACACTCTAAGCATTCCCTTGCTTAGGTATCAACGTTCCAACAAAAATACTTGTATGCATCAAAAAACCCGGGTTCCGCGGGGTAAATGCATTAAAAAAGGACAAATTTTAGCGGAGGGTACTGCTACAACTGGCGGCGAACTCGCTTTAGGAAAAAATATATTAGTGGCTTATATGCCCTGGGAGGGCTACAATTTTGAGGATGCAGTACTCATTAGCGAACGTCTGGTATATGCAGATATTTATACTTCTTTTCATATACGGAAATATGAAATTCAGATTCATGTGACAAGCCAAGGTCCCGAAAGAATCACTAATGACATACCGTACTTAGAGGCCCATTTACTTCGCAATTTAGATAAAAGTGGAATTGTGATGCTGGGCTCTTGGGTAGAAACGGGCGATGTTTTAGTAGGCAAATTAACGCCGCAGATGGCGAAAGAATCCTCATCTGCCCCGGAAGCTAGATTATTACGAGCCATACTTGGTATTCCGGTATCCACCACAAAGGAAACGTGTCTAAAATTACCCATAGGTAGCAGAGGTCGAGTTATTGATGTGAGATGGGTCCATAAAAAAGGGGGTTACAGTTATAATCCAGAAACGATTCGTGTATATATTTCACAGAAACGTGCAATCAAAGTAGGTGATAAAGTAGCAGGAAGGCATGGGAATAAAGGTATCATTTCCAAAATTTTGCCTATACAAGATATGCCCTATCTGCAAGATGGAACACCTGTTGATATGGTCTTCAATCCATTAGGAGTACCTTCACGAATGAATGTAGGGCAGATATTTGAGTGTTCGCTCGGGTTAGCGGGGGATCTGCTAGACAGGCATTATCGAATAGCGCCCTTTGATGAGAGATATGAGCAAGAGGCTTCGAGAAAACTCGTGTTTTCTGAATTATATGAAGCCGGTAAGCGAACAGCGAATCCATGGGTATTTGAACCCGAATATCCGGGAAAAAGCAGAATATTTGATGGAAGAACGGGGGATCCTTTCGAACAACCTGTTTTAATAGGAAAGGCCTATATCTTGAAATTAATTCATCAAGTTGATGATAAAATCCATGGGCGTTCCACTGGAAAGTACGCGCTTGTTACACAACAAGCTCTTAGAGGAAGAGCCAAACAAGGGGGACAGCGGGTAGGAGAAATGGAAGTTTGGGCTCTAGAGGGATTTGGTGTTGCTCATATCTTACAAGAGATGCTTACTTATAAATCTGATCATGTTCGAGCTCGTCAGGAAGTACTTGATACTACGATCAATGGAGGAAGGATAGCTAAGCCAGAGAAGGATGCTCCAGAATCTTTTCGATTGCTAGTTCGAGAACTACGATCTTTGGCTCTAGAAATGAACCATTTCCTTGTATCTGAGAAGAACTTCCAGATTAATAGGAAGGAAGTTTGATTGGAATGAATCAGAATTTTTCTTCTATGATCGACCGATATAAACATCAACAACTTCGAATTGGATCAGTTTCTCCTCAACAAATAATTGCCTGGGCTAATAAAATCCTACCTAATGGAGAGGTGGTTGGAGAGGTGACAAAACCCCATACTTATCATTACAAAACCAATAAACCGGAAAAGGATGGATTGTTTTGTGAAAGAATTTTTGGGCCTATAAAAAGTGGAATTTGTGCTTGTGGAAATTATCGAGTAATCAGAGATACAAAAGAAGAACCGAAATTTTGCGAACAATGTGGAGTCGAGTTTGTTCATACTCGGGTACGACGATATCAAATGGGATACATTAAACTGGCATGCCCAGTAACTCATGTGTGGTATTTGAAACGTCTTCCTAGTTATATCGCGAATCTTTTAGATAAACCGCTTAAAGAATTAGAGGGCCTCGTATACTGCGATGTGTGATTTGATCGAAATTTTGATTTTACAGATTCGGAATAAGAAACTGTCATCCCGTTCAATCTCATTGGGATGCCCCAGCTCTGACATGTCTCTTGGGAGGAGCAGCATGAAACTCAGAATCCTATTATGGGTGTATTCAATACTCTCAAAATAAGGGGAATTGATCTATGGTTGATTCCATAACAGATAAATAGGAATTGCTAGTTGTACCTCGTTAAAAAGACTTCTTTACGTGGAATTAATCATTCCATATAGAAAGAATTTCTCTTCAAGTAAACAAATATGGCATGGTTGCGAAAGCCTATCTATCGCATATAGGCTTTAAATCATGACATAACCGTCGAGGTTAAGTAGGGACCTAAAAGATCGAACAGAACGATACATAGACAAGTAAATTCCTTCTGAGTTCCGAGGTATTCTTTTAAGAAGGGGATTCCTCATTCGAAGGGAAGTAGACTACTCAATAATTTCCCATTTCATTTATGTCCTAAATTGCCGAATCAGGAATTCATAAAATAGAAATAAAAAGGAAGGATGTATTAATGAAATGTTGGTTGGTCCTCACCGGAAACTTGAGTAAGGAGTAGATCTTGTTGGGGTTTTCTAGAAAAAAAAAAAATGGGAAAGCGAGAGCCCCCCTTTATCGTTATTTGGCGTAACTACTTGAGCCGGATGAGAGGAAACCCTCACGTCCGATTTTGAAGGGGGGGAAATCCTATAGGAACCTATCCCAATTTTTCCTTTGCGAGGCCTGTTGCTAAAAAACCCACTTTCTTACGATTACGAGGTTCATTCGAATACGAAATACAATCTTGGAAATACAGCATCCCACCTTTTTTTACTACTCAAGGTTTCGATAGATTTCGAAATAGAGAAATCTCGACTGGGGCAGGTGCTATCAGAGAACAATTAGCCGATCTGGATTTGGGACTTATTAGAGATTCTTCATTGGTCGAATGGAAAGACTTAGGGGGCGAAGGGCCCGCCGGTAATGAATGGAAAGAGAGAAAAATTGGAAGAAGAAAGGTTTTTTTGGTTAGACGCATGGAATTAGCTAAGCATTTTATTCGAACAAATGTAGAACCAGAACGGATGGTTTTGTGTCTATTACCGGTTCTTCCTCCCGAATTGAGACCACTCTTTCAGCTAGAGGAGGGTAAACAAATGAATTCGGATATTAATGAACTTTATAGAAGAGTTCTTTTTCGGAACAATACTCTTATCGATCTATTAATACCAAGTAGATTTACGCCGAGGGACTTAGTCAGGTGTCAGGAAAAATTAGTACAGGAAGCCGTGGATACACTTCTTGATAATGGGCTCCGCGGACAACCAATCAGGGACAGTCATAATAAAGTTTACAAGTCTTTTTCAGAGCTAATTAAGGGCAAAGAGGGAAGATTTCGACAGACTCTGCTTGGTAAACGGGTGGATTATTCGGGGCGTTCTGTCATTGTCGTGGGCCCTTCACTTTCATTACATAGATGTGGATTGCCTCGCGAAATAGCAATAGAGCTTTTCCAGACATTTGTAATTCGTGGTCTAATCAGACAACGCGTTGCTTCCAACATAGACGTTGCAAAAAGTAAAATTCTGGAAAAAGAACCAATTGTCTGGGAAATACTTCAAGAAGTTATGCAGGGACATCCTGTATTGCTAAATAGAGCACCTACTTTGCATAGATTAGGCATACAGGCATTCGAACCCATTTTAGTGGAAGGGCGTGCTATTTTTTTACATCCATTAGTTTGTAAGGGGTTTAATGCAGACTTTGATGGGGATCAAATGGCTGTTCATCTACCTTTATCTTTAGAAGCTCAAGCAGAGGCTCGTTTACTTATGTTTTCTCATATGAATCTCCTGTCTCCGGCTATTGGAGATCCCATTTCCGTACCAACCCAAGATATGCTTATGGGCCTGTATCTATTAACAATTGGGAATCCTCGAGGTATTTGTGCAAATAGGTATAATCCATGTAATCGGAGAAACTATCAAAATGAAAAAATTGACGAAAATAGCTATAAGTATACAAAAGAACCCTATTTTTGTAGTTCCTATGACGCACTTGGGGCTTATCGGCAGAAACGAATCAATTTAGATAGTCCCTTGTGGCTCCGGTGGCGACTAGATCAACGCGTCATTGCATCAAGAGAAGTTCCTATCGAAGTTCAATTTGAATCTTTGGGTACCTATGATGAGATTTATGGGCACTATCTGATAGTAAGAAATGTCAAAAAAGAAATGCTTTGTATAGATATTCGAACCACTCTTGGTCATATTTCTTTTTATCGAGAAATAGAAGAAGCTTTACAAGGGTTTTACCGGGCTTGCTCATAGGGTACAATTATATGATATCCATGCCCGTGGAAATTCGATTCGGGTCTCTCTCTATCAATCAACTAGTATCATAATTCCTGAATTTCTACGCGAATCGCGATCGAGGAAAGGAAGTCTTTGAATCACTGACTCAAACTTATTGTGCAATCTTACTCATTGGAATAGGGAGGTACTTATGGCAGAACGGGCCGATCTGGTCTTTCACAATCAAAAAATGGATGGAACTGCCATAAAACGACTTATTAGCAGATTAATAGATCACTTTGGAATGGCATATACATCACATATCTTGGATCAAGTAAAGACTCTGGGTTTCCAGCAGGCCACTGCTACCTCCATTTCATTAGGCATTGATGATCTTTTAACAATACCCTCAAAGGGATGGCTAGTCCAAGATGCTGAACAACAAAGTTTTCTTTTGGAAAAACACCATCAGTATGGGAGTGTACACGCGGTAGAAAAATTACGTCAATCCATTGAGATATGGTATTCTACGAGTGAATACTTGCGCCAAGAAATGAATCTGAATTTTAGGATGACCGATCCTTCTAATCCAGTCCATATAATGTCTTTTTCGGGAGCTAGAGGAAATGCATCTCAAGTACACCAATTAGTAGGTATGAGAGGGTTAATGTCAGATCCCCAAGGACAAATGATTGATTTACCCATTCAAAGCAATTTACGCGAAGGACTCTCTTTAACAGAATATATAATTTCCTGCTATGGAGCCCGGAAAGGGGTTGTGGATACCGCTGTACGAACAGCGGATGCTGGATACCTCACGCGCCGTCTTGTTGAAGTAGTTCAACACATTGTTGTGCGTAGAACAGATTGTGGCACTCTCCGAGGTATTTCTCTAAGTCCCCGAAATGGGATGATAAGAGAAAGATTTTTTATCCAAACATTAATTGGTCGTGTATTAGCAGACGATGTATATATAGGCTCCCGATGCATTGCCATCCGAAATCAAGATATTGGTAGGGGACTTGTGAATCGATTCATAGCCTGTGGAGCGCAGCCAATATCTATTCGAACCCCCTTTACTTGCAAGAGTACATCTTGGATCTGTCGATTATGTTATGGTCGGAGTCCCACTCATGGCGACTTGGTCGAGTTGGGAGAAGCGGTAGGTATTATTGCGGGTCAATCTATCGGGGAACCGGGGACTCAACTAACATTAAGAACTTTTCATACTGGTGGAGTATTTACAGGCGGTACTGCAGAATACGTACGAGCCCCTTCTAATGGAAAAATCAAATTCAATCAGGATTTGCTTCATCCTACACGTACATGTCATGGTCATCCTGCTTTTCTATGTTATATAGCCCTATATGTAACTATTGAGGATCAAGATATTCTACATAATGTGACTATTCCACCAAAAAGTTTTCTTTTAGTTCAAAATGATCAATATGTAGAATCAGAACAAGTGATTGCGGAGATTCGCGCGGGAACATCCACCTTGAATTTGAAAGATAGGGTTCGAAAACATATTTATTCTGACTCAGAGGGAGAAATGCATTGGAGTACCGCGGTGTACCATGCACCCGACTATACATATGGTAATGTTCATCTCTTACCAAAAACAAGTCATTTATGGATAGTATCGGGGGTTCCGTACAGATCCAGTATGCTCTCTGTTTCACTCCACAAGGATCAGGATCAAATGAATGTTCATTCTCTTTCTGCTGAAGGAAAATCCATTTCTAATTCTAATCTATTAGTTCCTAATGATCAAGCAAGATATAACACATTTTTGAGTTCAGAGCCCTTTGGTAAACACGGGGAGAGGATTCTTGATTATTTAGGACCTGGTCGAATCATACCCAACGGTCCTTGTAATCTCACATATACTGCCATTCTCCACGGGAATTCTGATTTCTTTTTCTTGTCAAAGAGGAGAAGAAATCGATTCATCATTCCATTCCAATATAATCAAGGACAAGAAAAAGAACTAATAACCCCCTCGGGTCTCTCGATTGAAATACCTATAAATGGGATTTTCCATAGAAATAGTATTCTTGCTTATTTCGACGATCCCCGATACAGAAGAAAGAGTTCGGGAATTACTAAATATGGGACTATCGAGGCGCGTTCGAGCGTAAAGAAAGAAGATTTGATTGAGTATCGAAGAATGCCAAAATACCAAACGAAAATAGATCAAATTTTTTGCATTCCCGAGGAAGTGCATATTTTACCCGGATCGTCTTCCGTAATGGTACGAAATAATAGTATTATTGGGGTAGATACAGAAATCACTTTCAAAACAAGAAGCCGAGTAGGCGGATTGGTCCAAGTAGAGAAAAAAACAAAAAAGATTGAACTGAAAATATTTTCTGGAGATATTTATTTTCCCGGAGAGACAGATAAGATCTCCTGGCAGAGCGGTATCTTGATACCACCCGGAAGGGAAAAAAAAAATTCAAAGGAATCAAAAAAAGTGAAAAATTGGAGCTATGTCGAACGGATTGCCCCTGCTAAGAAAAGGTATTTTGTTTTAGTTCGACCCGTAGTTAGGTATGAAATCGCGGATGGGATAAATTTCGCAACGCTTTTCCCTCAGGATCCGTTGCAGGAAAGGGATAATGTGCAACTTCGAGTTGTCAATTATATCCTTTGTGGAAATGGCAAACCAATTCGAGGAATTTCTCATACAAATATTCAATTAGTTCGAACTTGTTTAGTATTGAATTGGTGCCAAGAAAAAAAGGGTTCTTCTATGGAGGAGATTCATGCTTCCTTTGTTGAAATAAGGGTAAATGATCTGATTCAAGATTTCATCAGAATGGACTTAGTGAAATCCCCTATTTCGTATACCAGAAAAAGGAATGCTCCGGCAGAGTCCGAGTTGATCCTGGTTAATGGAGCAGATCGCACCAATCCTTTTTATTCCAAGGCAAGGATTCAACAATTGCTTACCCAACAGCAAGGAACTATTCGTACGTTGTTGAATCGAAATAAGGAATGTAAATCTTTGATAATTTTGTCATCATCTAATTGTTTTCGAATAGGCCCATTCGACGATTTCAAATATAAGAATCTAACAAAAAAATCAAATACAAATAAAGGGGATTCCGTACTTCCAATTAGGAATTCATTTGGTCCCTTAGGGGTTGTCCCTAAAATTGCGAATTTTTATTCATTTTACTATTTAATAACTCATAATCAGATCTTGATAAATAAATATTTGCTACTTGACAATCTAAAAGCGGATTTTCAAATACTTCAATATTTTTTAATGGATGAAAATGGGAGAATTTATAATCCTGATCCATGCAGTAACAGGATTTGGAATCCATTCAATTCGAATTGGTATTGTCTCCATCACGATTATTGTGACGAAAGATCAACAATAATTAGCCTTGGACAGTTTTTTTGTGAAAATCTATCTATATCTCAATATGGGACGCCTCTAAAATCTGGCCAGGTTCTGATTATTCATGTTGACTTTTTAGTAATAAGATCTGCTAAGCCCTATTTGGCTATTCCGGGAGCAACCGTTCATGGTCATTATGGAGAAATAATGTACGGAGGAGATCCTTTACTTACATTTCTATATGAAAAATCAAGATCTAGTGATATAACGCAGGGTCTTCCAAAAGTAGAACAAGTCTTAGAAGCGCGTTCGGTTGATTCAATATCAATGAACTTAGAAAAGAGGGTTGAGGGTTGGAACGAATCTATAACAAGAATTCTTGGGATTCCTTGGGGATTCTTGATTGGCGCTGAGCTAACCATATCGCAAAGTCGGATTTCTTTGGTTAATAAGATTCAAAGGGTTTATCGATCCCAGGGAGTGCAGATCCATAATAGGCATATAGAAATTATTGTACGTCAAATAACATCAAAAGTGTTGGTTTCAGAAGAGGGAATGTCTAATGTTTTTTCACCTGGCGAGCTAATTGGGTTGTTGCGTGCGGAACGAACAGGGCGTGCGTTGGAAGAAGCGGCCTGTTATCGAGCCGTCTTTTTGGGAATAACGAGGGCGTCTCTGAATACTCAAAGTTTCATATCCGAAGCGAGTTTTCAAGAAACTGCTCGAGTTTTAGCAAAGGCGGCTCTACGAGGTCGTATCGATTGGTTGAAGGGTCTGAAAGAAAATGTTGTTCTGGGGGGTATGATACCGGTTGGTACCGGATTCAAAGGATTAGTGCACCCTTCCAGCCAACACGGCGACATTTCGTTGGAAACGAAAACTAAGAATCTATTCGAAGGGGGTATGAGAGATATTTTGTTCTACCACAAAGATTTTTTTTCTTCTTGTATTCCAATTCCAAAGAATTTTCATGAGATAGATATATCAGAACAATAATTGACAGAATTTATTGATTCCTAAGAAGGGATTCATCCTTTTCATTTCACTTTCACTACCTACTCTTCTTATAAAAAAGAACTAAGGAATAGAAAGGAAGTCATCGCTCGGACCGTGTATCCATGTTAAATCTCCGGTAGAAGGTTCCTTCGGAACAATTTTTTATTTCAGGGTACCTCGTCTCTTAAACAAAAAGAGAAAGTGTGGGGAGAAATGACAAGAAGATATTGGAACATCCAATTAGAAGAGATGATCAAAGCAGGAGTGCATTTTGGTCATGGTACTAAGAAATGGAATCCTAGAATGGCACCTTACATATTGACAAAACGTAAGGGTAGGCATATTACCAATCTTACGAGAACTGCTCGTTTTTTATCAGAAGCTTGTGATTTACTTTTTGATGCATCAAGTAGGAGAAAACAATTCTTACTAGTTGGTACCAAAATCATAGCAACTGATTTAGTAGCATCGGCTGCAATAAGGGCGCGATGTCATTATGTTAATAAAAAATGGCTCGGTGGTATGTCAACGAATTGGTCCACTACGAAAACGAGACTTCAAAAGTTCAGGGACCTGAGAGCGGAACAAAAGAGGGGAAGATTCAACCGTCTTCCTAAAAGAGATGCAGCAATGTTGAAGAGACAATTATCTCACTTGCAAAGATATCTGGGTGGCATCAAATATATGACGGGGGTGCCTGATATTGTAATTATCCTTGATCAGCACGAAGAATATACCGCTCTTCGAGAATGTATCACTTTGGGAATTCCAACAATTTGTTTAATCGATACAAATTGTGACCCGGATCTCGCAGATCTTTCGATTCCCGCCAATGATGACGCTAGGGCGTCAATCCGATTCATTCTTAAAAAACTCATATCTGCAATTTGTGAGGGCCGTTCTAGCTATATAAGAAATTGTTGATTAATAATAAGATAAGTCAATTACTTCAGGAACTCCATGGATTTATCGAATTGGTTACAATTTCTGAATATAACAAAAGAGAAAAAAAGCGCCGGGAATAGTCTGTAATTACTGGGTATCCGAAATATATAAGTGGGTGAGTCGAGAAAGAGATGGTTGAATCAAAATAATGGCTTTTTAAGTTCTATTTCTGTAAGAGGTCAATATGAATCTTCTACCATCTTCCGTCAACACACTAAAAGGGCTATATGATATATCCGGTGTCGAAGTAGGCCAGCATTTTTATTGGCAAATAGGGGGTTTCCAAGTACATGCCCAAGTACTTATCACTTCTTGGTTCGTAATGGCTATCTTACTAAGTTCCGCCACTATAGCCGTTCGAAATCCGCAAACCATTCCTACCGACGGTCAGAATTTCTTCGAATATGTCCTTGAATTCGTTCGAGACTTGAGTAAAACCCAAATTGGAGAAGAATATGGTCCTTGGGTTCCCTTTATTGGAACTATGTTCTTATTTATTTTTGTTTCTAACTGGTCGGGGGCTCTTTTACCTTGGAAAATCATACAATTACCTCATGGGGAGTTAGCCGCGCCCACCAATGATATAAATACTACGGTTGCTTTAGCTTTACCTACGTCAGTGGCATACTTCTATGCGGGTCTTACAAAAAAGGGATTGGGTTATTTTGCTAAATACATTCAACCCACTCCAATCCTTTTACCTATTAACATCCTAGAAGATTTCACAAAACCCTTATCGCTGAGTTTTCGACTTTTTGGGAATATATTGGCCGATGAATTGGTAGTTGTTGTTCTTGTTTCTTTAGTACCTTCAGTGGTTCCTATACCTGTCATGTTCCTTGGATTATTTACAAGTGGTATTCAAGCTCTTATTTTTGCAACTTTAGCCGCGGCTTATATAGGAGAATCCATGGAGGGTCATCATTGACTAGCTTTGCTTTTTTTTTTACGTTATCGCAATGCAATGTACGGATAATATATACAAATAGAATAGAGTATATACGATCTAGAATAGTAGTCAAAAAAGGCAAAAAGATTATTTATTATTATTGATATAGTAAAAATAGTAAAAAAGGGAAAGGGATCTCAAAGAGTTTTTTCCTAGGATTCCCTTTTTTTTGACCGATTTCTGTCATATCCCTTCCAATGAATATTCTATTTTGATTTGTTCAGTCAATCACACTATGACGATTTATTATTTGTATTTTGTATTAAGAAGTCTTATCTTATCTTATCTAGTCCCGGCATGCTATTCTATTAAACAAAAAACGCGGTTTTACAGTCCCACTTCCTTTGAGTTTCAACGATTGGTCAAAATTCAAATGAATTGCGTGCAATTAGATATCAAATCTTTCTATTCTAGGGAATGATTCATACAAATGAATTTGTCTCTTTTCTCTTTGTAGTCATGCGGGATAATGATAAAGAAAAGTAAACGAATATGAACTTCATAAAAATAGGTTAGGGGGTCGAACTAAGTATATGGAATGGCTATAAACCAACTCTTATCTATCTTTAGAAAAAGGATAAAATCTCGTGGCCCGCGGAATAGAAGATCGAAATCTTTGGTTTACGTTATGGAAGAAACACGTGTATATGGGATAGTAGATAGTGACTAGTTATCTATATGAACGACCTATATCTCTTTTGTCCTTCCCCACACCATACCATGAATTTCGATGGGGATTCCAATAGAATAGAAAGTCCCTCTTTTTCGTTTGGGCCGAATGAATAAACAGACGAAAGCAGGCATATCGAATCAAAGAGAAAGGATGAAGAAATGAAAGAGGGCTTTCGGAATAAAGAAATGGAAGACCCAGAACCCTATGAATTGATAAAAAAACTCCACGGATAGGAATGAAAAATGAGATATCCAAGTTGTTCTGACGATTCCATATTCTCATTACTTGAATTTTCACTCATAGGTCTTAGTTATTTCGACCGGCTCGATCTTACTTTAGGAGTGGAAGGAAGAATAAGTCATAATTCAATGGTTTATTGTATCATTAACCATTTCTTTCTTTTTTGCAAGGAACTTACCATGAATCCACTGATTGCTGCCGCTTCCGTTATTGCTGCTGGATTGGCCGTAGGGCTGGCTTCTATTGGACCTGGAGTTGGTCAAGGTACTGCTGCGGGACAAGCCGTCGAAGGTATCGCGAGACAACCCGAAGCAGAGGGTAAAATACGAGGTACTTTATTGCTCAGCCTGGCTTTTATGGAAGCTTTAACAATTTATGGACTGGTCGTGGCATTAGCACTTTTATTTGCAAATCCTTTTGTTTAGTTTCATCCTCGAAATAGAAATGGGAAATTCTTTTCTTTTTTTTTATCTCAGTCTTGGGTCTTGTCGCTTGCTTTTTCGAATTTTATCAAAATTGAACTCCTACAATTCATACCTTTCAATTATTCGTTGAGACAATACTCCGGGAAGGACTTATTTGAGGATGAGGAATTCAATTAGCGGATTCACTCGCCTTCTCCCCTTCTTAGTCCAAAGGAAACTCCTTTTTTTGTTTTTAGGAAGTGCTGCTACAAATGAGGCATTTCGCAATGGACATAAGGCCTGGGACCTAATACTAAGCAAATTCAGTATTTTCTTATTGGGTTGGGAACTTGAATTGAAATAAGAAAGAAATAGGAATTTCCAGAATTCCTATATTCTATTAAATGAAATCGAAATAAGTCAATAAAAAAATCAAATAAACAAAAAAAAATGGGGGGCAAAGTACTATAAGCTCTGGTCAAGTAGTACTATCTATAAGAGGAGATCATATGAAAAATGTAACCGATTCTTTCGTTTCCTTGGGTCACTGGTCATCCGCCGGGAGTTTCGGATTTAATACCGATATTTTAGCAACAAATCCAATAAATCTCAGTCTAGTACTTGGCGTATTGATCTTTTTTGGAAAGGGAGTGTGTGCGAGTTGTTTATTTCAATACAAGGCTGGATTCAACCAGCTGCACTTTTTTTTTTCTTTAGAACTTGAAAATAAAGGTGTACTATCTGGCGAATTACTTCTGAATTAATTCGTAAATCATATGTACGAACCATAGCATTTCGTGACTCATTGGGAAATCGACTTTGATTCTCTATCAACCAATAATGTGGGATCCTTAAGATGGTTAAAACTCAATTGTTTGAAGTCCAGGCGCAACATTGGTATTCTTTCTACCACTATATTAGTTTAGTATAGTGATGCTTTCAAAATAAATAGTTGCAATTTATCCGATTCCGATATAGAACACTCATATCGATATAAAGGGTTTGAACCATTTACTGGAAAGGGGGCACCCCTGTCCTTTTTTTACCCAATGCTGAATTGACAACCTGTACATAAAATAAGAGGAATTTTTGGATTTGGAGAAAAAAAGAAACAACCTTGCTGAGAATTACAGATTTTTTTCTGGTCGGTAGAGTCCTCCAAAAATCCTGGTCTTGGATCAACGATTCGTTTCTATATTA